TTATATAAAATACAATAGTAAATATTACCCAATATTACTTATAATAGATATACTTATCATATCATAAGATATCTTTCTAATAGATACAAATATATATATACAAATATTAAATCGAGGCACCCATTCTATGACAGATCTCAACTTACCCTCTATTTTTGTGCCTTTAGTGGGCCTAGTATTTCCGGCAATTGCAATGGCTTCTTTATCTCTTCATGTCCAAAAAAATAAGATTGTCTAGATCCAATGGGACCAAATCTTATCAACTTATTTCAACACTGTATCATAATACAGATATTTTTTTAGTGCAATATGGTATGATATGCGGCTCTTTCCACACACAAATGAAAGAACTGTTATGTATGCGGATACATGATATCTGCATAAATGCATGTATATATATATATGCAGGGTATAGCTGGTTAAAAATGGATCAGTAAATATTTTTAATAGAAAGTCAATGTATCTAACCAATTACTCCACATCAGAATAGTGCTAGTTGATGAAAGCTACTTCGGGATCAAGAAAGGTAAAGTCAAATTTGGGTTATTCTCTCAATTCCAATCGAATGCAACTGGATCTAGTATAGTATGAATTGGCGATCAGAACATATATGGATAGAACTTATAAGGGGGTCTCGAAAAACAAGTAATTTTTGCTGGGCCTGTATCCTTTTTTTAGGTTCACTAGGATTCTTAGCGGTTGGAACTTCCAGTTATCTTGGTAGGAATCTGATATCCATATTTCCATCTCAGCAAATTATTTTTTTTCCACAAGGAATCGTGATGTCTTTTTACGGGATCGCAGGTCTATTCGTTAGCTCCTATTTGTGGTGCACAATTTTGTGGAATGTAGGTAGTGGTTATGACCGATTCGATAGAAAAGAAGGAGTTGTGTGCATTTTTCGTTGGGGATTTCCTGGAATAAATCGTCGCATCTTCCTTCGCTTCCTTATGAGAGATATCCAATCAATCAGAATTGAGGTTAAAGAGGGTCTTTATACTCGTCGTGTCCTTTATATGGAAATCAGAGGTCAAGGGGCCATTCCCTTGACTCGTACTGATGAGAATTTTACTCCACGAGAAATTGAACAAAAAGCTGCCGAATTGGCCTATTTCTTGGGCGTACCAATTGAAGTATTTTGAAATGAATTGAACACAATAAAGAATAAATGTTTTCTCGGCATGGGGGAAGGAACTTGCTAATTCCTTTTTTAATACAATTGAAGTCTTTTTTTTTTGGAATGTTCATTCGAACAAAACATGTTAGATTATTCTATTTCCTCCTTCCTTTGTCGTGGCGACTCCCATAGAATAAAACAAAAAAGCAGGAGGGCGTATATGGAATAACTATAATAAACTATACTATAATAAAGAAGAAAATTAAGAAAAGAAGAAATTTTTGTATACCATTTGTATACCAAAAGTATTTCGTATGCGTATGGATCCCAACTCAATTCTTTTCTACTAGAAAATTTCTACTAGAAAAAAGGCTAATCTAAGGCTAATATAATAAGTAGGGATTCATCAAATATATCCGAACATTTATTTCGTAATACGGAATTCATCTCATCTTTTTAGGCCCAAAATTTTGATGATACCTTTTTTTCCTTGGTTGTGGCTAGACGGTGAAACATTTCGAAATAATTAACTGAGGGGGGTTTTCGTTTCTAAATCCGATTCGTTATTTTAAGTGGGTTTTCGAGTATTCATAGAAAGGAACAAATGAAGATGAAATTGCTTCGAATTTGCCCAATTGAGATATCTAGGAATAATATTGATTTTGCATTTTTATCCGAAAAGGGCGAACCCTTATCCCATTTCTATATTCCTTCTAGATCCAAGAACTAAACTCAATTTTGACACAAAAATTGGAATGAATAGACCCATAGGTTCAATACCTTGTTATAGAACTCGTGCTTCAGAGAAATATCATATAGAGTCAACGAATGAAGCAGGTTCATTAACGATTCAATTCACAGATAAAAAATGAAAAAAAAGAAAGCATTGCCTTCTTTCCCATATCTTGTATCTATAGTATTTTTGCCCTGGTGGGTCTCTCTCTCATTTAATAAATGTCTGGAACTTTGGGTTACAAATTGGTGGAATACCGGGCAATCCAAAACTCTCTTGAATATCATTCAAGAGAAAAACGTTCTAGAAAGATTCATAGAATTAGAAGAACTCTTTCTGTTGGACGAAATGATAAAGGAGTACCCGGAGACACATATACAAAAACTTCATATAGGAATACACAAGGAAACGATACAATTGGTCAAAACACACAATGAATATCATCTCCATATCATTTTGCATTTCTCAACAAATATAATCTCTTTCGCTATTCTAAGTGGTTATTTTTTTTTGGGTAATGAGGAACTTGTCATTCTTAATTCTTGGGTTCAGGAATTCCTCTATAACTTAAGTGACACAATAAAAGCTTTTTCGATTCTTTTAGTTACTGATTTATGGATTGGATTTCACTCGACTCATGGTTGGGAACTAATAATTGGTTCGTTCTACAACGATTTTGGATTGGCTCATAACGATCAAATTATATCTGGTCTTGTTTCCACTTTTCCAGTTATTCTAGATACAATTGTGAAATATTGGATTTTCCATTATTTAAATCGTGTATCTCCTTCGCTTGTAGTCATTTATCATTCAATGAATGAATGAAGAACTCATTTGATCTCCTGATATCAATCAAATAAATCAGAATCTTTCTTCCTTTATAAAGAAACCATTTTGAATCTTACTTAATTCTTTATATTTTATTTCTACCAGTTCAAGGTATTCGTCCTATATTACAGTACAACTATTCCAGTACAATGACAGACTCGTGCATAGGGAACTTTACTAGTTCCCTATCTAATTTATTGTAGAAATTCCGAGATCCATGATTGAACATGCAAAATAGAAATACTTTTTCTTGGGTAAAGGAACAGATGACTCGATCCATTTCTGTATCGATCATGATATATGTAATAACTCGAGCATCCATTTCAAATGCATATCCCATTTTTGCGCAGCAGGGTTATGAAAACCCACGAGAAGCAACTGGACGAATTGTATGTGCTAATTGCCATTTAGCTAATAAGCCCGTGGATATTGAAGTTCCGCAAGCTGTGCTTCCTGATACTGTATTTGAAGCAGTTGTTCAAATTCCTTATGATATGCAACTGAAACAAGTTCTTGCTAATGGTAAAAAAGGGGGTTTGAATGTGGGTGCTGTTCTTATTTTACCCGAGGGATTCGAATTAGCCCCCCCCGATCGTATTTCTCCTGAGTTGAAAGAAAAGATAGGAAATCTGTCTTTTCAGAGTTATCGTCCCAATAAAAAAAATATTCTTGTGATAGGTCCTGTTCCGGGTCAGAAATATAGTGAAATCGTCTTTCCCATTCTTTCCCCCGACCCTGCTACGAAGAAAGACGTTCACTTCTTAAAATATCCCATATATGTGGGTGGGAACAGAGGAAGGGGTCAGATTTATCCTGATGGTAGCAAGAGTAACAATACAGTCTATAATGCTACATCAGCAGGTATAGTAAGCAAAATAGTACGTAAAGAAAAGGGAGGATATGAAATAACCATAGTTGATGCATCGGATGGACGTCAAGTGGTTGATATTATACCTCCAGGGCCAGAACTTCTTGTTTCAGAGGGTGAATCCATCAAGCTTGATCAACCATTAACAAGCAATCCCAATGTAGGAGGGTTTGGTCAGGGAGATGCGGAAATAGTGCTTCAAGATCCATTACGCGTCCAAGGCCTTTTGTTCTTCTTCGCATCTGTTATTTTGGCACAAGTTTTTTTGGTTCTTAAAAAGAAACAGTTTGAAAAAGTTCAATTGTACGAAATGAATTTTTAGGTCCAGAGATTCCTTAACATTTAGTAAAAAGTGCCGATTTTTTGTCCATCGATACAATTATGTATGATCAAAAAATTCTGTAAATCCTTTTGCTTGCTTTGTTTATACTCTTTTTGTTTTGCAGGACGCCTGGAATTCATTACTTGTATTCCATTTTAGTAATAAACAATAGGCATACAAACAAATACAAAAGAAGAGAATACAAGGCAAGGATGGTAAAAATGAAAGGAACAAATACTTTTAGGAAGGATTACTAGTCTTCCTAATCTTCTATTCGACGCAAGACGACACAAGAAAAAGGAATTTTCACCCGTTTTCTTGTGTCGTCTTGTATCAAAATAATAATTATTTTTTTTTACTGTTCATCAAAGATTACTATTCCTTTCCTTCTTTTCCGGGTCTATCGGAACTCCTTTGTTTAGATTCATAAGAAGTAGTGGACAAACAAAGGAAAAAAAGGATTATGGGTGAATAAGTTATTGAGCAAATAGAATTTATTCACTTATTCAATATCTTCACTTATTCAATATAAGTTTCAATATAAGTTAAACTTCTAACTTAGAGAAATTATTCAAACAAAAAAGACTGTTCCGGTTGAAGGGCGGATTTTATTTTTACGAATATCCAAATCTTTATTTATTATATGATCAGATATATGATCAGAGTTTTTATTTTATTTTTAGAGTAGTTTTGATTAAGGTTCTATTAGTTTAGTCTAGAAATGATTTGCAGGATGTCTCATCCCTAGAAATCAATATAATTTTTATATTGGATTATAGATATAATCGATTGATTCGTTCTTTCTTCTTGCTTCCAGTTAATATTTTGGGGGAAGGGCAGGGACTATGAATCAACCGCTAGATTCAATTGCTCACAAACATCATTAAGAAACAAAAGAATAGAGTGGTTTGAAACATCAGAGCAAAGGATCTTTTTTGTCATTTCTACAAAACAAATATAATATTTTGATTATGCTGACTGGATAACTAACCAATTTGTAGGTTATGAAATAGATCAAAGTCTCATTATAAGAGTAAGAACTCCGCGGGCCCTTTCCGCTCTAATCAGACAAAGGAGGGTAAGGACCCGCTAAGTTCTTACTTTTTCATGTCTACAATCCAGCTCATCCAAT